ACATTCAACCCTCCCTTTTTCCCATTAGCAAGAACTTGTTTCAGCTGCATATCATAAGGGATTCGAAGAACTGCTTCAAATACAGTATCGGGAAGCACAGCTTGGGGAACTTCAATATCCACGGGCTTATTAGCTAAATGGCAGTTGGCACATACAATTCGTCCAGTTGCTTCCCGCGGGTTTTCATAACCCTGCTGCGCAAAAATGGGATATGCATTTGAAATAGATGTCCGAGTTATTACGTATATCATGATCGATACAGAAATCGATCGAATCATCTGTTCCTTTAACCAAGAAAAAGTATTTCTATTTTCCATGTCCAATCGCGGATCCCGGAATTTCTACAATAAATTAGATAGGTAGCTAAGTTAATCTAGTTCCCTATACACGAGTCTGTTGTCATTCTACTGCAACAGTTGTACTGGAATGATGAATACCTTGAGCAGGTAGAAGTAGAAATAGAAAGAATTTTGCTAAAAAGAAAAAGGGCTTTCTTTCTAAAGGAAGAAAAATGCTAATTTTATTAATATTAGGAAAGCCAATTATGCTTCACTAATTGAAAGCCAATTATGCTTCACTAATTGAATGATAAATGACTACAAGCGAAGGAGATAGACGGTTTAAACAAAAAAAGACCCAAAATTTCAAACACGTGTCTAGAATGACAGGAAAACTACAAACAAAAATAGTGAAAATTAGCTCGTTAGGAGCCCATCCAAGATCGTTGTAGACCCAACGAATTAGTAGTTCCCAACCGCGGGTGGAGTGAAATCCAACAAAAAAATCCGTAACTAAAAGAATAAAAAAAGCTTTTATTGAGTCATTTAAGTTATAGAAGAATTCCTGAACCCAAGAATTCAAAATGACAAGTTCCTCTTTACCCAGAAAAAAAGAACCACTTAGAATAGCCAAACAGATTATATTTGTTGAGAAATGCAAAATGATATGGAGATGGTCCTCATTATCTATTTTGGCCAATTGTATTATTTCCTTGTGTATTCCTATAGGAAGTTTTTGTACATGTGTCTTCGGTTTCTCTTTTATCATTTCGTCCAAGAGAAAAAGCTCTTCTAATTCTATGAATCCTTCTAGAATCCTTTTCTCTTGAATGTCCGTTAAGAGAGTTTCAGGTTGCCTGGTATTCCACCAATTCTTAATCCAAAGTTCCAGACATTTGTTAAAAGAGAAAGAGACTCCCCAGGGCAAAAGTACGATAAATACAAGATATAGGAAAGAAGGCAATGCTTTCTTTTTTTTCATTTTTGATCTGTAAATTGAGTTGTTAATGAATCCGCTTCATTCGTTGACTCTATATGATATTTCTTTTTTTTTTGAAGCAAAAATTCTATAATAAGGTTTAAGACCTTGTGTTTGTATCTATTTCTCTTTTTGTATACTAGTGGAATTTCATTGTATTGGGTTCTTTCTTAGATCTAAATGGAGTGGAATAGAGAAATAGAANAAAAAAAAAAGCCCTTTCTTTCATATGAAAAGGGAAGAATATTAGGCCATATATCTCACTTGGACAAAACAAATTAGAAGCAATTTTCTCTTATCCTCGGTTGTTCCTTCCTTTAGATAAATACTCGAAAATACCCTTTTTTCCTTTGGTACTCAAAATACTTCAATTGGTACGCGCAAGAAATAGGCCAATTCGGCAGCTTTTTGTTCAATTTCTCGTGGAGTAAAAAACTTCTCATCAGTACGAGTCAAGGGAATGACCCCCTGGCCACGTATTTCCATATAAAGGATACGACGAGGATAAAGACCCTCTTTAACCTGAATTCTAATTGATTGGATATCCCGCACAAGGAATCGAAGGAAGATGCGACGTTTTATTCCAGGGAATCCCCAACGAAAAATGCACACTATTCCCTCTTTTCTATCAAATCGGTCATAACCACTGCCTACATTCCACAAAATAGTGCACCACAAATAGGAGCTAATGAATAGGCCCGCGATTCCGTAGAAAGACATCACGACCCCCTGTGGAAAAAAAAGAATTTGTTGAGATGGAAGTACGGATATCATATTCTTACCAAGATAACTGGAAGCCCCAACCGCTAAGAATCCTAATGAACCTAGAAAAAGAATACAGGCCCAGAAAAAATTACCTCTTTTTCGAGAACCTTTTAGAAGTTCTATCCATATGTGTTCTGATCGCCAATTCATATTAGATATACTAAATCCAGCAGCGGTTAATTGAAATTGAGAGAATAAGCTAAATGATTTTGACTTTACTTTTTTTGATTCTGAAATCGCCTTCAGCAGCTAGTACTCCTGTGAAAAAATTGGTTAGATACATTGACTTTCTATTCAAAAAAATTCCTGGATCCACTTAAAAAAACTCGCTATACTCGGCTACGCATATGTATGCATTTATGCTCGTAGCCTATATCTGCATCCATAGACGTTTTTCATTTGTGTGTAGAAAGAGCTACATACCCTATCATATTAATATATTACTTACACTAAAAAATATTTGTATTATCATCCTGGAAATACATTGAGCAAATTTGGCCCCGTCGGTTCTAGACAATCTTATTTTTCTGCACATAAAGAAATAAAGAAGCCATTGCAATTGCCGGAAATACTAAGCCTACTAAAGGCACGAAAATAGAGGGTAAGTTTAAATCTGTCATAGAATAGGTGTCTCAATTCCAATTTACTATTTCTATCTATTCAAAATATATCTTAAGATTCTTATGATATAATTAAGTATATCTATTATAAGGAATATTGACTATTGTATTTTTGAGTTTGCAAAAAAAAGATTTTTTTTAGATAAATAATACTAACTAAAGTATTCTATAAAAGTATTCTATATCTCTAAAAAATGAATGGAATGGATAATTATATTTTTCTTTTTCCATTCTCATGGCCTTTCTATCTTTCTAATCGAACTTGAAATTGGATTCAAAAGAAAGCAATTGGGAAAATGAAAGAAATACCTCTTTCAGAATACCCCTTAATTAAAATTGCAAAAGTAGAAGTGGAATAGAATATCCGGTTGAAGGGTAATGATCATACGTCTGTAATGCATTGTATGTCCCAGAATAGGTCCCATTCTTCTACCCTTTCCGGGTAGTCGATGGCTATTCACAGCTACTACCTTAACACCAAAGAAGAGCTCGACCCAATGCTTTATTTCTGTCTTAGTGGGTCCCGATTCGACATTAAAAGTATATTGATTCTTTCCCAATAAACGAAGACTCTTTTCTGCAAATACTGCGTATTTGGTTCCATTATCGTATGATAATACTCTATTTTGATTTGTATTTGTTTATTGTATTATACCTTTCTATATTCTAGATATATAGAATAGAAGAATCTCGATTTGTCAAGTCTCATGATCGTATCAAGATATATTTAAATTTGGCTCGATCTTTTAAAAGATCGAGCCAAATTTAATTGCAATCAATTAGAAGAATAAAGAAGAATTACTGCATTTCGTAACTCATTTATTCTCTTTCTATTTCGCTTCTTTTTTATTTAGACCTTCTTTATATCTAGTTTTATCTACTTAATCGATGGTATCTACCGGCTTGAAGTCAAATGTGATCGCTTTCCATACTTCACAAGCTGCGGCTAGTTCAGGACTCCATTTGCAAGCTGCTCGGATAATTTCATTACCTTCACGAGCAAGATCGCGCCCTTCGTTACGAGCTTGTACACAGGCTTCTAAAGCCACCCGATTAGCTGCTGCACCTGGTGCATTCCCCCAAGGATGTCCTAAAGTTCCTCCACCAAATTGTAATACGGAATCGTCTCCAAAGATTTCGGTCAGAGCTGGCATATGCCAAACATGAATACCCCCTGAAGCCACCGGTATAACACCTGGCATGGATACCCAGTCCTGCGTGAAAAAGATACCGCGAGAACGATCTTTTTCAATATAATCATCGCGCAATAAATCAACAAAACCTAAAGTCATTTCGCGTTCCCCTTCTAACTTACCTACTACTGTACCGGCGTGGATATGATCTCCCCCAGACATACGCAATGCTTTAGCTAATACACGGAAATGCATACCATGATTTTTCTGTCTATCAATAACTGCATGCATTGCTCGGTGAATGTGAAGAAGTAGGCCATTGTCGCGGCAATAATGAGCTAAACTAGTATTTGCGGTGAATCCTCCAGTTATGTAGTCATGCATTATAATAGGAACCCCTAATTCCCTCGCAAATACAGCTCTCTTAATCATTTCTTCGCATGTACCTGCAGTCGCATTCAAGTAATGCCCCTTGATTTCACCGGTTTCGGCTTGTGCTTTATAAATAGCTTCGGCACAAAAGACAAAACGGTCTCGCCAGCGCATAAATGGTTGTGAGTTTACGTTTTCATCATCTTTGGTAAAATCAAGTCCACCGCGTAGACACTCATAACATGCTCTACCATAATTTTTTGCGGATAATCCCAATTTTGGTTTAATAGTACATCCCAATAAAGGACGACCATACTTGTTCAACTTATCCCTTTCAACTTGGATACCATGAGGCGGACCTTGGAAAGTTTTTGAATAAGCAGGAGGAATTCGTAGATCCTCCAAACGTAGAGCACGTAGGGCTTTGAAACCAAATACGTTACCCACAATGGAAGTAAACATGTTAGTAACAGAACCCTCTTCAAATAGATCTAATGGATAAGCTACATAACAGATATATTGACTGTCTTCCCCAGGAACAGGTTCGATGTGATAGCATCGTCCTTTGTAACGATCAAGACTGGTAAGTCCATCAGTCCAAACAGTTGTCCATGTACCAGTAGAAGATTCCGCAGCTACTGCAGCCCCCGCTTCTTCAGGCGGAACCCCGGGCTGAGGAGTTACTCGAAATGCTGCCAAGATATCAGTATCCTTGGTTTCGTATTCCGGGGTGTAGTAAGTCAATTTATAATCTTTAACACCAGCTTGAAATCCAACACCTGCTTTAGTTTCTGTTTGTGGTGACATAAGTCCCTCCCTACAACTCATGAATTAAGAATTCTCACAACGACAGGGTCTACTCGATATGGACTAAGCGTAAATGAAACCTTTGCAAAAATCTTAAAAAAAAGATATTCAATTAATATCAACTCATTAAATAAAAAAGGGAGTATGCTTAAGTTAATGAATATGTTTCATTCATATATAATGCGTACACCCTGTGTACGTTCTATCCTATAGGAATTCCACTATAGGAATTCGATAGGAATTGAGTTGTTGTTATGGTAAGTTAACATGGTTCAGTATTAAACCATAGATTTGATTCACCAAATCCATCATTATTGTATACTCTTTGATAGATATAGCGCAACCCAAACTAACCCCTTAATCCTTATTTTACAATTTCATAAGTTCTTATCTTAATAGGCCCTTTTCTTATTTTGAATCTAAATACCTAAATACTAAGAAAATTCTCTGTTGACAGCAATCTATGCTTCACGGTAGTATATATTTTGTATATCGAAGTCCTAGACAGGAAAGTGGAAGAGGCAAAGATCCTTGACAAAAGGAAAAATGTCTATGAAAAAAAGATTGATTGAACTTTCCACCGGACTCATTCCATGAGTAAACGAGTGAATGGGATTCGCTTAGGCAACGAAATCAAGTGCTAGTCCCCTTTTCTTTTTTATTGAATTAACTAATTCATTTCCTTTTAACTTTTTGATTTTTGGATATTTTTTTATTTGATTTGGCATTATTCAACAAGAAAAAAAAGAAAAATTTCGACAAATTCCTTTTTTTAGAATTATGTGATAATTATGAGAACCAATTCTACTACTTCGCGTCCCGGGGTTTCCACAATTGAAGAAAAAAATGCAGGACGTATTGATCAAATTATTGGACCCGTGCTGGATATCACTTTTCCTCCGGGCAAGTTGCCTTATATTTATAACGCTTTGATAGTCAAGAGTCGGGACACTGCCGATAAGCAAATTAATGTGACTTGTGAGGTACAACAATTATTAGGAAATAATCGAGTTAGAGCTGTAGCTATGAGTGCTACAGACGGGTTGATGAGAGGAATGGAAGTGATTGACACAGGAGCTCCTCTTAGTGTTCCGGTCGGTGGAGCTACTCTCGGACGAATTTTTAACGTTCTTGGGGAGCCTATTGACAATTTGGGTCCTGTAGATACTAGTGCAACATTCCCTATTCATAGATCTGCGCCTGCCTTTATTGAGTTAGATACGAAATTATCTATCTTTGAAACAGGTATTAAGGTGGTCGATCTTTTAGCTCCTTATCGGCGTGGAGGAAAAATCGGACTATTTGGGGGGGCAGGAGTAGGTAAAACAGTACTCATCATGGAATTAATCAATAACATTGCTAAAGCTCATGGAGGCGTATCCGTATTTGGCGGAGTAGGGGAACGGACTCGTGAAGGAAATGATCTTTATATGGAAATGAAGGAATCTGGAGTAATTAATGAAAAAAATATTGAGGAATCAAAGGTAGCTCTAGTCTATGGACAAATGAATGAACCGCCGGGAGCTCGTATGAGAGTTGGTTTAACTGCCCTAACTATGGCAGAATATTTCCGAGATGTTAATAAGCAAGACGTGCTTTTATTCATCGATAATATCTTTCGTTTTGTTCAAGCAGGATCGGAGGTATCCGCCTTATTAGGGAGAATGCCCTCTGCAGTGGGTTATCAACCTACCCTTAGTACAGAAATGGGTTCTTTACAAGAAAGAATTACTTCTACCAGCAAGGGATCGATAACTTCGATCCAAGCTGTTTATGTACCTGCGGACGATTTGACCGACCCTGCTCCTGCCACAACATTTGCACATTTGGACGCTACTACCGTACTTTCCAGAGGATTGGCTTCCAAGGGTATTTATCCCGCAGTAGATCCTTTAGATTCAACCTCAACTATGTTACAGCCTCGGATCGTTGGCAAGGACCATTATGAAACTGCGCAAAGAGTTAAAGAAACTTTACAGCGTTACAAGGAACTTCAGGACATTATTGCAATTCTTGGGTTGGATGAATTATCGGAGGAGGATCGTTTAACTGTAGCAAGAGCACGAAAAATTGAGCGGTTCTTATCACAACCGTTCTTTGTGGCAGAAGTTTTTACCGGTTCTCCAGGAAAGTATGTTAGTCTTGCAGAAACAATTAGGGGGTTTCAACTAATCCTTTCCGGAGAATTAGATGGCCTACCCGAACAGGCTTTTTATTTGGTGGGGAACATCGATGAAGCTAGCACGAAAGCTATAAACTTAGAAGAGGAGAACAAATTGAAGAAATGAAATTAAATCTTTATGTACTGACTCCTAAACGAATTATTTGGGATTGTGAAGTGAAAGAAATCATTTTATCTACTAATAGCGGCCAAATTGGTGTATTACCAAACCACGCCCCCATTAACACAGCTGTAGATATGGGTCCTTTGAGAATACGCCTCCTCAACGACCAATGGTTAACAGCGGTTCTGTGGAGTGGTTTTGCGAGAATCGTTAATAATGAGATCATTATTTTAGGAAATGATGCAGAACTGGGTAGTGACATTGATCCAGAAGAAGCTCAACAGGCACTTGAAATAGCCGAAGCTAACTTGAGTAGAGCTGAGGGTACAAAAGAATTGGTTGAAGCAAAGCTAGCTCTCAAACGGGCTAGGATACGAGTCGAGGCTATCAATTGGATTCCCCCATCCAATTGAAGACAATCCAAAGGTTTCGTTGATACAAAGAAAAAGGATAGAAGGGTAGAAAAAGTTATTAGATAGCGAAGCGAAGTAAGTCCAATGCTATCTAGTAATTTTTCTACCTACCTACCTACTATTGGATTTGAACCAATGACTCCCGCCGTATGAAAGCAGTACTCTAACCACTGAGTTAAGTAGGCAATTTATCATCACAAAAGAAGCCACATTACTTCGATCGATTATAGATCGAATCCTTTTTATAAGCAATACCGCTCCATTATTGGTATGGTATTCCATTATTGGTATATAGTAAATAGATCAAAGGGATATCCTATGGCATTACAGAATATTCATCTTGACAAGAAATTATCTATATGTTAAGATATCTCTGACAAGGGCTATAGCTCAGTTCGGTAGAGCAACTCGCTTACACGTGCGCCAATGCTTTTCAAGGGAATTTATTATGCAATGAACATAATTGACCTTATTGCAAAATCAATGTCTTACTTCATGGATTCGAGAGAATAGGAGAACAGTAGCCTGACAAACAGTCGGTTCAGTCCGATTCGGGTGCCAATTCTGGTGCCTAATCAAATAGAACCCCTATTGATTTGCTAGTTGATAAGGTAAATATCCAGCCCACTCAATGTTAGGCTTAATGAGGATAAGGGCCTCCAAAAAACTTCTTTTCGTTCTATGAACTTTAAGGTGTATGAAGTCTCATAGTCAACTCTTGCAGCGGAACGATAGAGACTCCATTTCACTTAGGTTGATTTAATTTAGGCCGGAGGCAGACCTAAGTCAAGGTAATCCTCCTTTGAAACACTTTGGTATTGCTCCTAGATAGATCATAATACAAATAAATCAATCAGAGCACAGGGAGCCATCTTATTATCTTTCCGTAAAGAAAAACTATGGCGGATTAACTGATCTTTACATCAGTTGATGAAAGAGCCCAATGCAGAAAAATGCATGTTGGGTCTTTGAAACAGTTCGAATCATTTCGATAATAATCCGTTTGATCTGTTTTACCGAGAAGGTCTACGGTTCGAATCCGTATAGCCCTACTAATATATATGTCTTTTTTTTTTTTAGATTTTAGGATGGATATCCTATGTTTCCTTTAGTATAGTTTTCTTTTCCTTATTAGTACTTGTTTATAGACTCGACGGTCGCTTGCGCCCTAGAATAGAGATAAAAGCATTACCATAGGCTCATTTATCGAAAATCATAGAGACAGGAAAAGAAAAAAGAATTTCGATCAAATCAATAGAAGGAAAGATCCCTTATCTGATTTGAATTCCATCCTTCTTCAAATAAAATAGGATATGCCCTAAGTCCCTAAACTTTACTATAATGACTGCAACGATTTTCTCCATTTTGCGAATTCCTATTTTGTTTGAAGTATATTACTATAATATACATTATGTAAAAATATACATTATCTAAATAGATCTACTTTAAATAGAAAAAATCGAAAGAAAATAAAAAGAAAGAGTAAATAACAAAACAGGATATTCTGTTTCATAATTCTAAAATCGAGTTCTTTTTTTTTTTTTTAGTATTATTCCTCATTAGGCTGCGTAATCCTATTTTAATTAGGTTCTAATCTAATTAGTAGTAAGTATTTTATTTTTTATTTAATAGTCTCTGACTATCCTTAAATAAAGGATAGAGCAATTCTTTTTTCTAGAGATTCTAGAGAAAACGAGACAAAGTGAAGCAAAAGAGTTTTCTTTGTATAAGAATTAGGTCTATACCATATCTAAATAGAATGGAAATCTAAAAGAAAGATAGTGGGGATTCTTTTGGATGAATCCTTAAGGAAGACATGGCACAAAAGAAACAAAAGCTAAAGTAAGCGCTCTTTGGTTTGAGCAAAAGAGATTCTTGTTTCACCGAGGAAAAGAGAGAAGTTCTGGATAAATTGACAATGCCAACTGAATTGACTAATTTCAGTTCTGCCTATTCCACATTAATGGGAGTACATTTATGTTCCTGCTTCACGAATATGATATTTTTTGGACATTTCTAATAATAGCAAGCCTTATTCCTATTTTGGTATTTTGGATTTCAGGGCTTTTAGCCCCGATTAGTGAAGGACCAGAGAAGCTTTCTAGTTATGAATCGGGTATAGAACCCATGGGGGGTGCTTGGTTACAATTCCGAATACGCTATTACATGTTTGCCCTAGTTTTTGTTGTTTTTGATGTGGAAACGGTCTTTCTCTACCCTTGGGCAATGAGTTTTGACGTATTGGGTGTATCCGTTTTTATCGAAGCTTTCATTTTCGTGCTTATCCTAGTTGTTGGTTTAGTTTATGCATGGCGAAAAGGAGCCTTGGAATGGTCTTAACTGAATAT